TTGATCGTAAATAATAGGATTGTTTACGAAGAAAAACGAATACAAATTCATATTCAGATACATAAGAATTATACAGGATCCGGAATAGTCTTTTATTTTCTTTTGAAAAAACGGAAATAGATTTAGTCGGAGTAATAAAATTATTCCAATTATGAAATTCATGGAGAAAGAATCGCAAAAAATGCAAAGAGGGAACATCTTGGATCCAGCATTGAAGGATTTTCACTAAGATTTCTAGATGAATAGGATAGGGTATTAGTATATCTAAGACATAATTTAAATGCGACAATTTGTCCTCTAGAAAGGGAAATATTGAATGAATAGATCGTAAATTCTGAGATTTGGGTATTTCTTCGGAGGAAGGTACTAATCGAAGCGAGAATGGAATTTCCACAATGACTGCAAAACCTTCTGATACCATTTGAGAATAAAAATTGGAATAAAAAGAATTGTTATGCCCAACGAATCGATTTTGGTTAAAGTCATTCATTGAATAAATCAATGAATTCTGTTGATACATTCGAGTAATTAAACGTTTCACAAGTACGGAACTGGATTTATTGTCATAACCTAAACCCACAATTTCCATGGGTTCGTAAAAAATCGAACTATTTAACCCATGATCATGAGCAAGTGTGTAAATATACTCTTGAAATATAAGTGGATATAGGAAGTTTTGTTGCCGAGATCCATCTTTTTCTAAATATCCTTGTAATTCTTCCATTTCAATTTCTCTATTTAAAACGGAGACAGGGGGGCGTGTCTTGGGTTATCAAATGATACATAGTGCAATATAATATGGTCAGAACAGGGTATAGATTATGTATATACTATAATAGATAGTATACTATCTACTCAGTATAAATCAAAAGATATACCCCGAGACGGGGAGTCCAATCAACAGATCTCTTTCCTATCTTTTTATCTCCAATTGGAATTGGTTTATGTTTATTATAATAAACAGAGGGTCCAAGATCCTTTATTTTTGCAACCCGGTCGCTCTTTTGATTTTGGAATAAATTAGATTCTCTTTATCAGTATACTCTTTCTTCTACACATCTGTCTCCAATTCATAATGGAGAATAGTTAGGATTAAAAAAAAAAAAGAATCAATGGTCCACTCATAGGAGAACCCTTTCCCGCATCAGGCACTAATCTATTTTAACGTCTAATTAGATTGGGTAATCATTCAAATTAAGAACATAAGCTCGTTGCTTTTTGTTTTACCAGAATTGGAGCCATAGGACTCTATCCATTTATTCATTAGACCAAATTGTAAATGTGAATTTCTTTTGTCCCTTTAAAAAAATCAACACAATATTTTGATTTTGTAACGATCTAGTAAGGATAAATTCAAAGTTCTATTTGAATAAAAAAAAAATAGATTAATAAATCAATTTATATCTTATTACGACATGCTGTTTTTTCCTTCATTACCTTTCAGGATCAGTCGTGGTCTTATAGACTCTACCAATAGTCTGGACGAATTCGTTGCTTCATCCAAATGTGTAAAAGATCATAGTCGCACTTAAAAGCCGAGTACTCTACCATTGAGTTAGCAACCCGGAAAATAAAAAATATATAAAAATATATAAATATATATATAATATATATATATATATATTAGTGTTAGTGTTAGTGTAGATACGATCGAAATGCAAAAATTTAATTGGATTGTACTGCGGAGAACTCCGTCAAAATCAAAACATTGAACTAGCAACAAATCGAAATGTAAAAGAAAGATTTGTTGATCAATTTGTAATTGTAATAAACATAAAAATATAAAAATGAGCGGATCGGATTAAAAAACAATAGATTCCCAATCCGATATAGATTTTCAAATTGACACCCATTTTTCTCTTGATCCGTTGTGTATGTTTTTTTGTTGTTAAGAAAATATGTCTTGTATTACAATAAATCCAGCAAAACCCTCCCTCATTTGATTTAAGTGAAGGAAAGAACCAATATGGGGTAGGGATAAACGGATTTCTTTATCTACGATCGAATTATATTGGTTCAATACAACATTGTCAATATGAATGGAATATTGAGAAAATCCATTATTTTTTTTTTCTAAAAAAAAAGCCTTGCGTTGGATTAGCATAAGAGAAATAAGAAGAGAAATAAGAAATTTGAATGGAAAAATAAGGAAGGGATAGAGAAAAAATCTCGAGCTCATTCAATCAATAGAGATATCATAAGAAAAATGTATCCCGCCTTTGTCGGTAAATTCCGGGGAAATAATTACACAAAGATAGAGGCTAGTTACCCTCTATCTTTTTTTTTTACTTTATTTTTATTGAAATTTGAAAATTTTTAATGAAAATTCATAATTAACTCGAAGTTCCTTCTTTAAAGAATTCTGCCTTCCTTAAAATATCATGAACAGTTACTGTAGGTTGAGCGCCCTTTTCAAGGAAATATAGAATAACAGGAACGTTTAAATAAGTTTGATTCTTTATCGGATCGTAAAAACCCACTTTTCGAAGATCTCTTCCGTCTCTTCGGGATCGAACATCAATTGCAACGATTCGATAGATGGCTCATCGGGATAGATGTAGATAAACAATTCACCCCCCCTAGAAACGTATAGGAGGTTTTCTCCTCATACGGCTCGAGAAAAATGATTCTAATTTCTCTATATTTAAGTATATAATTGGCCCATGGATCTATAAAATCATAAATTAAAATATGATTTAAGTGGTTTTCTTATTCCTTACAGAAAAAGTAAATCTCAGTCGTACTCATAACTCAAGTTGAGTAATTCTGAAAGAGTTCGAGGGGAACTCCTTAGACATTTATTGAGCTGTCTCTAACCTCCTTTGTTTATCTCGTCTCGAATCTTTTTTGATTCTTCATTCTGATTCTGATACAATTGTTGAGACAATTGAAAATAGTGTTTCCTTGTTCCGGAATCCTTTATCTTTGCTTTGTGAAATCATTGGGTTTAGACATGACTTCGGTGATCCTTATTCCTTTCAAAACGGCAGCAACATACCTTTTGCGTTTTTTACTTGTTTTAATTTTACCCTTTCGATTTCTATATTGAGGATATACTTACAAAGTTGGTCCAACTTATTAATTGTCACTAACCCTAGATTCTTCTCCCCGATAAATGAATCAATACTTTTACTTTTTCTGCTCGAGCTTCATCATGTACTATTTAAATTAGTACCTAACACAAATTAGGTTCCTAGTGGAATAGAACAAACTATGTCGAGCTGAGGGCATCTTCATTCTTATAGAAAATGGTGGATGTCAGAATCCACAGCCGATCATGTCCTTCAAGTCGCACGTTGCTTTCTACCACATCGTTTCAAACGAAGTTTTACCATAACATTTCTCTAATTTCATTTCGAACCAATATAATATGAAATTGATTCAATATAGAATGATGAATAGTCATTGGGTCGAACAGTATATACCGGTACATAATACTATACTATACTATACTATACTATACTATACTATACTATAATAGTATTATTACTATTACTATTACTATTACTATTACTATTACTATTACTATTACTATTACTATTACTATTACTATTACTATTACTATATAGTAATAGTATAGTCCATATTTTCTATCTATCTATGGATAGATAAGTATTTTCTGGAGAGGGCTCAAAAACAATTTTTGAACCCCATATCATATAAATTAATAAAAAAAAAAAAGACGAATAAACGAGTTTGCTTAAGACTTATTTATATCTTTAATAGATTGTTCGGGACGACCAATCATGAAATGATGGAGGCCCATCTTTCTCGACCAAATAAGCTATAAACCTCAAAAGAAAAAGAAGGACCTTAAAGGTATTTAAGGTATTCCAAATCCCGGAACAAAATAATTTTAACTAAATAAGCTATTCCAATGACCTGGAAAGGTCGGAAGTTTCTCGACAATATCGATTTATCACACTTCTTTTGAGTACCAAAGATTCATATCATGAAAAATTCCGTAAAAATAGTTTAAAGAATCTCCGACTTCGGGTTATAGCCGGAAAACATATTTTCGTTCATGACTGAATTTGATCTCTAATTCAATCAACAAGTCGACGCACTCACAATGAATAACTCCAAATTTTTAGCAGATATCTCATTCACTAAAGAGGTACAAATTTTCATCATGTTCAATTGAATTATAAATTGTTTAATTTAAAACATAGATAGATTGGGAATAAAGTTTATTGGCTTTCATGGGCATGGAATAGAAAAGGTATCGTGTAAGGTAAGATTAAGGTCGTTATTCTTTCATCTGAAAAGAGAAAATCATACTCCTCTTATTCTTATTTTTTCGTATCTATCATATACAATATTTTTCCCGTAAGTAATCCATAAGTAATTATGGATATTTAAGGAATTTCGGATTCTTTTTCACTTAACCGAATGATTTTTACTAAAATAGGACAATAACAATACATAATATATAGACTTATAGACTTGTTCGTTCATTTATTCATTTATATTTATAAAGATTTTCTTTTTCTTTAACAATTTTATGTTTACTGTCGGATACAATGTGATTCCATTTGTCGTTTCTGATTGAAACGATCTGGGACGGAAGGATTCGAACCTCCGAGTAACGGGACCAAAACCCGTTGCCTTACCGCTTGGCCACGCCCCATTTAGATTTCTATTCGACACTTATAAAGACTATTATTAGTTTTGGTTATTCGTCAATTCCAGCCCAACCTAAATAAGATACATACGGGAAATCTTGTTGCTAGGATTCGACATGACACATGTCGATATAGAATAATCAAAAATTTATTGATCATTACATAAAATGAAATTAAAATATTGTATGAAAGTATAATTCCTTGTATTCTCGTTTAAGAATAGAAAAAGGGGATTTTTTTGACCTGCCCCTTTTTATTTTTACCTTATATTATATAAAGTAACTCAATCAAAATCAAATTATCTAATCTACAAGAACCAAATTTTTGTTATGCTTAATATCTTTAGTTTAATCTGTATCTGTCTTAATTATGCCCTTTATTCAAGTAGTTTTTTCTTCGCCAAATTGCCCGAGGCTTATGCCTTTTTCAATCCAATCGTAGACGTTATGCCCATCATACCTTTATTCTTTTTTCTCTTAGCCTTTGTTTGGCAAGCCGCTGTAAGTTTTCGCTGAAATCTTTAATACTTTCCTAAATTCATGATTTTTTTGATCAAAAAAATTAATAGGATTGGATAGTCTTACATTATGAACCCTCGATTCAAAAAATAGAAATTTTTTATATTGAATAACCATAGTAATTAATTTGAATCCATTTATTTCCTTGTTCTAACTCTGACCTTCCAGTGAACAAAGACTTTATTAGGTCTTCCACAATACCTAATTGTAATTGTGGGGGTAACAAGAAAATTTTTCTAACGAAGGACTCAGAATCTTATTACAAATAAATTAGTGAAAATTTTTTTTTTTATTGTGATTGTGAGGTGTCATGTTAAAATAGCATATGTGGTCCAAAAAAATTAGGTAATCCATTCCCATAAAAAAAAATCTTGGAGATTTTGTAATGCTTACTCTCAAACTCTTCGTTTATACAGTAGTGATATTCTTTGTTTCTCTCTTCATTTTCGGATTCTTATCTAATGATCCAGGGCGCAATCCTGGACGTGAGGAATAACCATAAGATCTTTTTTGTTTTTCCTTTCTTTTTTCTTATTTTTTTGATGATAAAATATAAGGGATTGATTGATATTTTTTCGAATTTAAAAGTTTCAAGTGATTAGATAGAGCGGAGAGAGAGGGATTCGAACCCTCGGTACAAATAATTCGTACAACGGATTAGCAATCCGACGCTTTAGTCCACTCAGCCATCTCTCCAAATTCCAATTTGAAAAATTTTTTATGTGATGTGACACGCGAAGTTGAAGTAAAGATTGATCAAAAAAACCCCAGTTTTCTTTCCTTATTAGAAGGATAGAAAAATAACATATAACCAATATAAAAAAAAGAGAATTAATTATATAAATTCTATACTATATTATTTCTATACTATATTATATAAATTCTATAATTATATATATAAATATATATTAAAATATTTAAAGATATTTACAAATTTGATCCGCAATTCAATTTATATAATGATTCGAAAGAGATATCACCAATAGAAAAAATGCCTTATTGATTTTATTTTGTACAAAAGATTTATTCCCCCGGCCCAATTTAAGTACTGGAGTACTGGCCGGGCCATTACTTATTTTTAGTTTCAATGAATCAATCATTCATGGATCAACCAATTCAATTATGATTTGATATCAAATCATAAATACTTGTTATTAAAGAAGCAACAAGGGCAATTTCCATCCCCATTCCTATGATGGAAGTTTCATCATTTCTTATTATTAATAATAAATATTTTATATAAATAATAATTATAATAATAAATATTTTATATTTTCTTCTTAATGTTCTTTTTTTTATTCTTTTATAAATAAAAATTTACTTACTGAAAAAAGTGGACTAAAAAAACACATACACATACATATATTAAATAAAAAATAACCTCAACTATATAAATATACATATTTTTCATATTGATTATTTATAATCAATTATAAATAGATCATTTACTTGTACTTGTTCAATTAAAAGAACAAGCTTTATTTGAACACTTGAGATCAATTGACCTAAATTCATAAGATCTGACAGTTTAAAGGAAAGTCGAAAAGAACTGTGTATACAGAATTGATCATTTGGATGATCCGGCTTCAATGACTCCTTCGGACCGGAACTCTCAGTAATGACTTCCCAGCAAACGAAAAGTATAATTATAATTATAACTTTTTATCTTATTTAAATAAGATAAGCTTTTTGCTATTCGCCTATTTTTTTTTATCAAGTTTCCGGGGGGCAAAATACACGTAAACACTAGCATTTTCATGATTCTGATGCTATCTTGATTGTATCTCATCTCTTTGTTCGACAAATGTTCCTCCATTTATATACAATATATAAATTGTAGCGGGTATAGTTTAGTGGTAAAAGTGTGATTCGTTCTATTAACAACTTAAATAGTTAAGGGGTCTTTCGGTTTTTTCATATTCCGAATCAAAACTTTATTTCTTAAAAAGGTTTAATCCTTTACCTCTCAATGGCATATTTGAGGAAGAATATACATTCTCACGATTTGTATCCAAAGGTCAATTATAAATTGAATAAAGATAAAATTGGATTATGGAATCGTGAAGCATAATTTTTTTGCATTGGATCAACTCTTCCAATTGAATGAGTATGAGTCAAGGATACATGGATAAAGATACAAAAGTTTATTTCCAATCGTAACTAGATCTTCAATTTTTGTGTTGTAAAAGGGAGATTGAAGCTTTTAGCTATAAAACGGTGGTTTTGGTTTACTAGAACCATCGGCATATTGTTTCCGCTCGGTGGAAACCAAATTCTTTTCCTCAGGATCCTGTGAGTAGAAATAGGGAACGAAGAAACTAGACAGAGTTGATATAATTCTCCTCCTCTAGAGGGAT